CTGACTTTTATCTGGAGAATATCCAACAAGCGTTTCCATTGAATAAATAAGGGATCCCGACCCTAAAAACAATAATGCTTTTGAATAAGCATGGGTAATCAAATGAAATAAAGCAGCTCGATAAGAACCCATACCTAGAGCTAACATCATATAACCCAATTGAGACATTGTCGAATAAGCTAAACTTCTCTTAATATCCTTTTGAGCCAGAGCTAATGTAGCCCCTAAAAACAAAGTTATTACACCTATAAAAGCGATTACATACATTAGATAAGGGATCCCTACGAAAACAGGAAAAAGTCGAGCAACTAGAAAAATCCCCGCCGCGACCATGGTCGCGGCATGGATCAGAGCTGAAATAGGAGTAGGCCCCTCCATTGCATCAGGTAACCATACATGAAGGGGAAATTGGGCAGATTTTGCAACTGCACCAGCAAATAAAAACAAAGTACATAAAATACAAAAGAAAAGATTGACCTCATTATTTTTTATTAAGTTATTAAAAATTTCAAACAAATCACGAAAATCAAAACTGCCTGTTAACCAATAAAGACCTAAAATTCCTAATAATAAGCCAAAATCCCCGACACGATTAGTCACAAACGCTTTTTGACAAGCATTCGCGGCACTAGGTCGTGTGAACCAAAAACCTATTAATAGATACGAACACATTCCAACTAATTCCCAAAAAATATAAATTTGTATCAAATTGGAACTGGTAACTAAGCCTAGCATGGAAGTATTGAAAAAACTCATATAAGCAAAAAATCTTAAATATCCGCGATCATGACACATATAATTATCGCTATAAATAAGAACCAAAATTGCAACAGTAGTTATTAAGACTGACATAATAGAAGTAAGTGGATCGAACAAATAACCAAATTCTAAAGAAAAATCATTATTAATAGTCCAAGACCATACATATTGATAAATGGAATTATTATTTATTTGTTGAATCGACAGCATCATCGAAAAAAACATAGCTATAGTTAACAAAGAAATACTAGAAAAAGCCCATATACGTCGAAGATTTTTTGTTGCTGTCGGAAAAAGGAGAAGTCCCACTCCTATTAATAAAGGAACTGGAAGTGGAATGAAGGGTATGAGCCATGCGTATTGGTATATATGTTCCATAATATAAAAAATTCAGTTCGAATTGCAGTTTTTTTCGTATTCATTAGTTCTTGCCGTTTTTGAAAGAAATCTCTTTAAAAGAATTTAAATAAATAAAATACAATATATATAACAATAATAATAACTTAAAATATAGGGATCTTTCTTTTTTTTTTATTCAAATCAAGAAATTCTCATTGGTCAAATAAAAAATTGTGTTAGTAAATAAAGAATATCTAAAATTGAGAAGAAAAAAATACCACTTTAGTTTATATTTAAACATCAGTGTTAATGCGTATATAGACTCCAGGATAAAAACGACTCGTAATCATACGTTTTACTTACTAAAACTCTAAAAAATGCATAATGAAATGGGTTTATTCTATAATTTGTTCAGAATTTTTAACCCATTTTACACAAAATTTTTTTATTGTTTTACATCCCAAATCTAAAGCAAAATCGAAAAACAGTTGATATGTTTTCAACAAACTAAAAACTCAAGTCAATTTTTTAAATTAAGATTAAGGAAGTATTGGGTTTAAAAATTTATCAGCGCCGTTTATTAGGTACATATCAATTTAATTTAAATACAACACAACAAAAAGAAAATATAAACCATAGAAAAGACAAGATCAAAGGTGACATTTTTATTCATTAATCTAGTAATAAAAATTCTTAATAAAATTAATTTTGAATTTCAGATAAAATTTTTTATGAATAGATCATAGACTAGTTTGCTTCTACTAATTCAAATATTTTCTTATTTTTTCGTTTTAATAAAATGAAGAGGTTACCGTCTAGAATATAAATACATAGATAATGAATAATAAACAAAGACTTGTTTGAACAATAGATGTCTTTCACATCCAACTATACCAATGAACAATCAATTAAATTTGAAATGGCAGTTCCAAAAAAACGTACTTCTATTTCCAAAAAGTCTATTCGTAAAAATATTTGGAAAAAAAAGGGATATTGGGCGGCGTTAAAAGCTTTTTCGTTAGCAAAATCTCTTTCTACCGGGAATTCAAAAAGTTTTTTTGTACGAAAACTAAGTACTAAAAACTTGGAATAATCGGATCGGAATCGATCTGATTCAAAAACAAAGCCTAACATACCAAATTAGGATGACAAAATTATGAAGAAATTGAATTTTTTATTTTAGATTTGAAATGAAAAATTCAATTTCTTTCTAATTTAATTTAATTTACATAGTCAATTTAGACTCTGCGTTTATTAATAGTAAAAGGAGAAAGGATCATGTTAAAAAAAAAGAGAATCATCATCCTTTTTTTAGTCTATTTCATTTCTATTGTTTAATTCATTTTTTTTTGAATAAAAAAATATCTTTTTAAGAAAAACGACTTTGGTACAGTACTGAAATTCGTATACAAAAAAGTCTATTTTTATGTATTCATATTCAAAGGATCTATTTTTTTATTATTTACTCATTTTGAAATCAGATAAAGCAGTACCAAATGAAATAAAAATTTTGTGGTTTACCTGAGGATAGGTAAAAATACTATACTTAAAAGGGGGCTCTAAACATAAAATACACTAAAGTCTATTGACAAATTCAAAAGGAGTACTCTAAAATTGACTTAAAATTCAATTTCAATTTGCAAATTATCCTTTATTTAATATTTCATTTTTCCAATTTTAAAATTGGAATGTTTCCGCAAACGAAATTAAAAAAGATATTGTAGTGAATTAATCTCGACGATTGAATAAAAAAAGGCTATTATGATTTAAAACAAGCCGCTATGGTGAAATTGGTAGACACGCTGCTCTTAGGAAGCAGTGCGAGAGCATCTCGGTTCGAGTCCGAGTGGCGGCATGGCATTTTTAACAATTATATAAAGAATTCAACAGCTCGATAGCCTCTAAATAAAAAAGATTAACTTTATTAAATAAATAATAATAATGAAAAATGAAATTGTCTTTCGTTTTTCAATTGATAATTTGTAATTGAGGTATTTATATATATATGATATTTTCTACTTTAGAACATATTTTGACTTATATTTCTTGTTCAACGGTTTCCGTTGTAATTACACTCCATTTAATAACTTTATTAGTCAATGAAAAAGTACGACTATATAATTCATTAGAAAAAGGCATGATAGTTACCTTTTTATCTATAACGGGATTATTAGTTACTCGTTGGGTTTATTGGAAATATTTCCCATTAAGTGATTTATATGAATCATTAATCTTCCTTTCCTGGAGTTTTTACATTATTCATATGATTCCATATTTTAAAAAACAAAAAAAGAATTTAAGGGCAATAACTGCACCGAGTGCTATTTTTACCCAAGGGTTTGCTACTTCAGGATTTTTAACAGAAATGCATCAATCTTCAATATTAGTACCCGCTCTTCAATCCCATTGGTTAATGATGCACGTAAGTATGATGGTACTCGGTTATGCAGCTCTTTTATGCGGATCATTATTATCAGTAGCACTTCTAATCATTCTATTTCCAAAAGATATAATAACGTTTTTTTATAAAAGAAAGCTTTTATTAATCTTAAATAAGTCATTTTTATTCAGTGAGATTCAGCACATGAACAAAAAAGGCAATATTTTCGAAAGTGTTTCACCCCTTTCTGTTAAAAATTATTACAGGTCTCAATTGATTGAACAACTAGATCAGTGGAGTTATCGTGTTATTAGTTTCGGATTTATGCTTTTAACCATAGGTATTCTTTCAGGAGCCGTATGGGCCAATGAGGCGTGGGGATCATATTGGAATTGGGACCCAAAAGAAACGTGGGCATTTATTACTTGGACTGTATTTGCAATTTATTTACATATTAGAACAAATAAAAAGTTGCAGGGTGCAAATTCTGCAATTGTTGCTTTTATCGGCTTTCTTATAATTTGGATATGCTATTTTGGAGTTAATCTCTTAGGAATAGGCCTACATAGTTATGGTTCATTCATATTAACACTTAATTAAATTGAAGAGAGGACGCTACAAATACAAACATAAAACAAAGCATTTCTTATAAACTTATAAACAGGCGAGAACCATTTAAATGGTTCTCACAAACGTCAAGCATGCCCGATTATAAGTCTAATTCCGCTGTTCTTCTTCCCAATATAAAGATAAAGAAGACTGCTTTTTCATTTCATTAAATTAAACTTATCTATAAAAAAAGTTTGATAAAATAGCTTCTACCTTCTCAGCGGATAATGAAAGAACAAAATCTGGATAAACGCCAACACTTAGTACTGGTAGAAAGATAGAAGTCGAAATAAACAATTCTCGTGGTCCAGAATCAACAAAATAAGAGTTTGTAATATTAAGTAACTTATATCCATAAAACATTTGACGTGACATAGATAATGAATAAATAGGAGTTAATATCATTCCAATGGCCATTCCAAAAATAATTACTATTTTTGGCATTAAAAGTAATTTTTGACTAGTAATTATTCCAAAAAAGACTAGTAATTCCGCAATGAAACCACTCATGCCCGGTAACGCAAGGGATGCCATTGAAAAGCTACTGAATAGTGTAAAGATTTTTGGCATTGGAAGAGCTATTCCCCCCATTTCGTCGAGATAAACAAGACGTATTCGATCGTAACTAGTCCCCGCTAAGAAAAAAAGCGCAGCACCAATAAATCCATGAGAGATTATTTGTAAAATGGCTCCATTAAGTCCCGTTTCAGTTATAGAACTAATTCCTATAATTATAAAACCCATGTGAGATACAGAGGAATAGGCTATTCTTTTTTTTAAATTCAGTTGTCCAGAAGATGTTAAAGCTGCATAGATTATTTGCATTGTGCCTATTAGTATCAACCAAGGAGAAAATATCGAATGAGCATGAGGTAATAATTCCATATTGATACGAACTAACCCATATGCCCCCATTTTTAATAAAATTCCCGCTAGAAGCATACAAGTACTGTAATGGGCTTCCCCATGCGTATCTGGTAACCATGTATGTAAAGGTATAATTGGTAATTTGACAGCAAAAGCAATCAAAAATCCAATATAGAATATTATTTCTAATGCCAAGGGATACGGGTGATTTACCAATGTTTCCAAATTTAAGGTAGGTTCAGGAGAACCATATAAACCAACACCGAGAACTCCCATTAATAGAAAAATAGAACCCCCCGCCGTATACAAAATAAATTTAGTAGCGGCGTAGAGACGTTTCTTTCCTCCCCACATGGATAAAAGAAGATAAACAGGAATTAATTCGAATTCCCACATTACGAAAAAAAGTAAAAGGTCTCGGGACGAAAATGATCCTATTTGACCACTGTACATTGCTAACATCAAAAAGTGGAATAATCGGGAATCCCGAGTAACTGGAAAAGCTGCTAAAGTAGCTAAAGTAGTGATGAACCCCGTTAGTAAAACGGGTCCGACCGAAAGTCCGTCTATTCCTAATCTCCAGTGAAAATCAAAAAAGTTGATCCATTTATAATCTTCTGCCAATTGGATTAATGGGTCGTCCGGTTGGAAATGATAACAAAATGCATAGGTTGTTAGAAGTAGCTCTATCGTAGCTATACATAAAGTATACCACCTAATTACCTTATTTCCTCTCTGAGGAAGAAGAAAAATAAAAGAACCTGCAAATAGGGGCAAAACTACAATTGTTGTTAACCAAGGAAAAGAGTTCGTGGTAAAAACAAGATACACTTGGGCCAAAAAAACCCGTAACCGAAAAATTCGAATCTTCCGTTACGGGTTTTTGTCAGTAAAAAAATCCAAATTGAATAAACTAAATGGATTCAAATGACATTTTCAGGAACATATCAATAAGCTAGGCCCATGCTCCGAGTTGTTTCATGCCATAAATAAACTCTAACGCTTAAAAAATCTGTTGGACAAGCGGATTCACATCTCTTACACCCAACACAGTCCTCTGTTCTTGGAGCGGACGCTATTTGTTTAGCCTTACATCCGTCCCAAGGTATCATTTCTAATACATCTGTGGGGCAAGCTCGAACACATTGAGTACACCCTATACATGTATCATAAATCTTTACTGAATGTGACATTGGATCTATAATTTTTTGAATTTCATTAATTTGAATTTTCGATCTAGTTCTAGTAAAGGAAATTAAATACATATTTAAATACCAGACGAATCAATGATTTACCAGAATTTTGTGACTCACTTTATTTCTGGATTGGATTGGATTGGTGACTTATTAAAAAAAAAAGAGGTTCAAAGTACTTTGATTTCTTACATTTAAAAAGTATGTTCTACCTTAAAGTGGGATACCTAATAATCTAAATGAATATTAAAATTTTTATTTCTAGTTATATAGTTATAATAATATAATATATAGAATATCATCATACTACTAATATTAATTAGTCTAATATATAGAACAAAAAAACGACTATTTATTCAATAAATTAGATTGATTGATACGAATTGATTTTCTGTTACGATAAATTGACGAAACAATAGCAAGACCAATAGCTGCTTCAGCGGCAGCAATAGCTATCACAAAAATTGAGAAAATGTTTCCTTTTAATTGGCGACTATCAAAAAAATCCGAAAATGTTACAAAATTTAGATTAACTGCATTCAATATAAGTTCAAGACACATAAGAGCCCGAACTAAATTACGACTCGTGACTAATCCATAGATTCCGATAGAAAACAAATACGCACTCAAAGCAAGTACATGTTCGAGCATCATTGACCAACTCCTTATCAATATAAATTTATGAATCGGAACAAAAATTAAAACCATTGGATTGACTCGAATACGATAAGTTCAATTCAAATCAAATCAAATATAAGAAATTAAAAGAACAAAACTATGTTAGTAATTAAGAAATTGAATAATAAGTTTCTAAACCAATTAGAATACAATTGGATGTAAATGGATATGAGAAAATCGACTTTTTGTGATTGCTGGTTTTATTGACGCGCCACAGCAATTGCGCCTATTAAAGCAACTAAAAGAATTATTGAAATGAGTTCAAAGGGAAGAAAAAAATCTGTTGATAAATGAATTCCGATTTGTTGACTAGTAGTTATTAAATCGTGTTCGAGAATCTGGTTTGATTTTGTCGTCCAAATAATACCATACCATGACGTATTTAGAATCGTAATAATTAATGAAAGAAAAAGACTTGTACAAATAAACGCAGTAACTTTGTCCCCAACAGTCCACAGACGCAAATTTGTATTATATTCTGGCCCATTCATGAACATTACAGCAAATATTATTAAAACATTTATAGCTCCCACATAAATAAGGAGTTGTGCAGAAGCTACAAAATGCGAATTGGCTAGAATATAGAATAAAGATATACAAACAAGAACCAATCCTAATGAAAAGGCCGAAAAAATGGGATTTTTAAATAATACTACTCCTAGACCCCCTAATATAAGACCTGTTCCCAGAAAGACTAAAATAAAATCATGTATTGGTCCAGGTAAATCCATTATATTATATATAAAATAAGAGATAAAAAAATCAGAATGTTTCATGATTTTATTGAATTGAACAAGAATAAGGGATTCATGCGTTCCTAATTATAAAATCCCAATGTGTACGAATTTATCCGGGTAAAATGATTGGATCCATTGCATTATTTTTTTTATTTACAAATAAAAAAATCGTTAACCAGATTTTCAATACAAATTTTTTCACCAATCAATAGACTGGCAAATAGTTGCAATTAAAAATGATTGACCACAAAAACAGAAACTTTTTGATTTTAAATTGACTATTTATATTTCAGTTTTATTGGAAAAGGGAATAAAGAAACTTTTAAAAGTTATTCATTTAGTAAACTAATTAGGACGTTTTTTTAATCACGATATTTTTGTTATTTGAGGTGAATTCAAAATGGGTCGAATTGTGTAATCATCCGTTATTGATATTGGTAAACGACCCAGAGCAATTTGATTATAATTTAATTCATGACGATCATAAGTAGAAAGCTCATACTCTTCAGTCATTGATAAACAATTTGTTGGACAATACTCAACACAATTACCACAAAATATACAGATTCCAAAATCAATACTGTAATTAAGTAATCGTTTTTTTCTAAGATCTGTTTTCAATTTCCAATCAACAATAGGTAAATCTATAGGACATACACGAACACATACTTCACAAGCAATACATTTATCAAACTCAAAGTGTATTCGACCACGAAACCGCTCTGAGGTGATCAATTTTTCATAAGGATATTGAATAGTTACAGGTAAACGGTTGGCATGAGATAGGGTAATCATAAAACCTTGGCCGATGTACCTTGCCGCGCGCACTGTTTGTTGACCATAATTGATGAACCCGGTTATCATAGGGAACATATATTAAATATCAAAATAAAAAATAAGATTTTGTTTCTTTTTCTTGTTTGAGAAAAATTGGAACTATAGTAAATAGAAAATATTATCTTTTTTATAAAGAAAGGAGTTGGGAAGAAGTTGTTAATAATAGATTACCTAAAGAAATAGGTAAAAGAAATTTCCATCCAAGATTTAATAATTGGTCCATTCTCAGTCTAGGTAAAGTCCATCTTGTTGCGATAGGAATGAACAAGAACAAAAATGTTTTCGCTAATGTAATGAAAATACTAAATGTCGTTCCAAAAACTCCCACCACTTTATTCATTTCAAAAAACTCAGGAATGAATATGTCAGGAATAGATAAATCCCAACCACCCAAGTAAAGAATTGTTACAAATAATGAAGAGACTAACAGATTTAGATAGGAAGCAACATAAAATAAACCAAATTTAATACCGGAATATTCGGTTTGATAACCTGCTACTAATTCTTCTTCTGCTTCTGGTAAATCAAAGGGCAATCTCTCGCATTCTGCTAAAGAAGAAATTAAAAAAATGAAAAATCCTATAGGTTGTCGCCACAAATTCCACCCCAAAATACCATATTTTGACTGCGCTTCAACTATATCAACTGTACTTGAACTGTTAGATAATTATAGTCGACGAGAAGATCACTCTTGTCATCGCTATTACAGAACCGTACATGAGATTTTTATCTCATACGGCTCCTCTAGCGCCATAAATAAATCTAAGGATTGATTCGATATTCTTTACTTAGGATAGCAAAAGTCCAAATAAACCGAAAGATCCTGAATTAAACCAATGAAATTCTGTCTGCGATACTATAAAAGTGCTTCAGAATTGATCTCATCCTTTGACTGACAAAAGGTTTGTTGAGTAATAACTTAATCCTTGAATAAAATACTACTTTAGTATGAATAAAAAAAATATCACTTTAGTTTTTAAAAAAGGCTTAAAAGGTCGTTCATGACTTATGCCATAATAAAAATGGCATTTTTATTAATATGTCTCTCTAAAACTATCTATTTTTTTTCGTCCATTGTATTTATATTTCTTTTGTTAGGCTTAAAAAAAGTAAAAGGATTACTTCGTTCCTGATAGTTATTCACTTAATGGGTGGATAGGAGCATACTCTGGATCGGAATTTGTGGGAGTACTACTTGATAATTTCTACCAATTTAAAGCCTCAATTAGTCTTTCTTTTATGTAAATTTAGGATAACTTCCATAAGTTATATTACGAATCCTTTGTGTACTTTGGTGTTCCTAATCATCCACTTTTTTACTCAATCTATATGGTAATATGGTTAGTAAAAACGCCATAAAATCAGTCTTTTCAACCCGCTTCAAGTTATAATTACTAATTAATTAATCTTGGGAGTACACAGTCTTTATTACTTATGTTTATTTACGTTTAATCCTTGTACCTAGGAAATGAGATTTTTTTTACTGCAAATTTAGAAGCGGTTTTTTTCACTCATCTAACTATCTAGTTTAATTTATCAACCCTATGCTGGTGAATAAAACAATGAAGATTCTAGTTAATAAGTTGCTTAGAAATTTCACTTTTTTCTTAGAAACCTAAAATGTAAGGCTTATATCTTAACGAATCGCACGTAGAGATATTGATAACACACATAGAGTTAATGGTATTTCATAACTAATTGATTGGGCAGCAGCCCGTAGACCACCTAAAAAGGAATATTTATTATTTGAGCCATATCCTGCCATAAGAAGTCCAATTGGAGCAATACTTGAAATAGCGATCCATAAAAAAACACCAATACTGAAATCGGCTAGAACAAGGTGATAACCAAAAGGAATTACTGCATAACTTAGTAGAATTGATATGACGGCTATAGAGGGTCCAATACTAAATAAACGTGTATCCCCCCTAGATGGAAGAAGGTTTTCTTTCAAAAGTAGTTTTGTTCCGTCTGCTAAAGCTTGAAGAATTCCCAAAGGACCGGCATATTCAGGTCCAATACGTTGTTGTATACCCGCGGATATTTCTCTTTCTAACCATACGATTACCAGTACGCCTATTGTGATTCCCAATACGAGAATCAAAATAGGGAAAAGTATCCATATAGCCCCAAAAATTTCTTTTAAGGATTCCAATCTGTAAAAAGAATTGATATTTTGTATTTTTGTTGTATCAATTATCATTTCAACGATCAACTTCTCCCATAATGATATCTATGCTACCTAATATCGTCATAATATCAGCCAATTTCATTTTTTTAACTAATTGAGGAAGAATTTGTAAATTGATAAAACCGGGCGGGCGAATTTTCCATCTCCATGGAAAAACACTCTGATCTCCTATCAAAAAAATACCCAACTCTCCCTTTGGGGCTTCGACTCTCACATAAAGTTCTTGTTTCGACAATTCAAAAGTAGGCGACGGCTTTTTACTAATGAATCTATATTCAAAATCACTCCATTCAGGATATTTTATCCTATCAAAGCGTCGAATTTCTAAATTCTCATAGGGACCCCCTGGAATTCCTTCTAGAACTTGTTGAATAATTTTTATGGATTCTGCCATTTCACCTATTCGTACTAAATAACGAGCTAATGAATCCCCTTCTTTTTGCCATTGGATTTCCCACTCCAATTCGTCATAACACTCATAATTATCAACTTTACGAAGATCCCATTGTATTCCGGAAGATCGTAGCATTGGTCCTGATAAGCCCCAGTTTAGTGCTTCTTCTTCACCAATTACACCGACTCCCTCAACTCGTTCTAAAAAAATAGGATTTCGCGTAATCAATTGCTGGTATTCAGCAAGTCCCGTTAAAAAATACTCACAAAAATCTAAACACTTATCTATCCACCCATAAGGTAGATCGGCAGCTACTCCTCCAATACGAAAAAAATTATGCATCATTCTCATACCAGTTGCCGCTTCAAATAAATCATATACTAATTCTCGTTCTCTGAAAATATAGAAAAAGGGGGTTTGCGCACCAATATCTGCCATAAAAGGGCCGAGCCATAACAAATGAGAAGCTATGCGGCTTAACTCCAACATAATAACTCTGATATAGCTAGCCCTTTTAGGTACTTGAATATTTCCCAATTGTTCGGGTCCATTTACAGTTATTGCTTCTGTGAACATAGTAGCTAAATAATCCCAACGTGTTACATAAGGCAGATACTGTATAATTGTTCGGTTTTCTGCAATTTTCTCCATCCCTCTGTGTAAATAACCCAAGATTGGTTCACAGTCAATAACATCTTCACCGTCTAAAGTAACAAGAAGTCGGAGAACGCCATGCATTGATGGGTGGTGAGGGCCCATATTGACTATCATCAGGTCTTTTCTTTTAGTTGGTACAGTCATAAGTTGTGCCCCGATTCATTCTTTCATGAATTCTTGTTTCCATAAATTGCTGAAAAAAATTCATCAAAATTCAAGATCTACTAAAATCAAATAATTTTTAAAAACTCTTAAAACTAACGCGTTTTTCGCTCTCGAATGTTCAATTGACTTATTAAATCTTTATAACGTACTCGATTTTTGTTTGATAAATAAACCAGTAGTCCTTGGCGTTTTCCGAGAATTTTTCGGAGACCTCTCTGAGATGAATAATCTTTTTTATGCAATTCCAAATGGGAAGTAAGTCTTCGTATCTTATTAGTAAAACAGAAAACTTGAAATTCAACAGATCCCCTGTTTTGTTCTTTTTTTTCATACGAAATCCCGGATATAACTGGATTTTTGTTCATAAATTCTTAAACTTCCTTACTTTTTCGATTTCCAAAATATGTAATTTTCACGATCAGAAATAATAATGCCAGCTTTTTCAACTTAACCTGGTATAAACATTTCCTTCTTTTTGCTGGTGATTCCTTTATGGATCTAATTGATACGTCATCAAATTTATATCATATACCCGAATTGAAGCCAAGATGCGTGTGCATCTATTTATCTAGCAGAGATATAGGGAATAAATAAATTTATCATAAATGCATTTTTAATCGTGGATACATATGTATTCTTAATATACTAAAGCGACTACCATTATTCGTATCAAACCAATAACGGTTCATACAGGCTAAATCTTCTAATCTATAATTAGACCAAAAAAAGGCTTTTAATTTTATAACTGGATTGCTTTCACACTTAAGATCTTTAGTTTCATCACAAAATTGACTACAATTTTTTATCTGAGTCCTGTTGTAAAATACTGTATTCCTATACATACCCTTATTTTTAGTTGAATTCAAACAAATTAGAATTCGCAATTCTCTACGACGCCTAGGTGATAACATATTTTCAAGAGCAGGTAAATCAAAATGGGTTTTGTCTCGATTTTTCATCAGCGTTTGATATCTTGGAACGCATTCATCCAGATTCGGCTTATCAATATTATCGACGTTTCGTTTTTGATTTTTTTGCTGTTTACTCTTATGAATCAATGAAATAGCTATGGTTTGATATAGAAAAAAAGGCCCATCGCCCTTTACAGACAGACGAATGGGTTCAATAATCAATATCCCTCTTTTTATCAGTTGTGTAAGAGTTAAATCTTTTTGAATAAGCATTATATTGAGACTTATTTCTCTTCTTTCAATCGAGGATATTGTAATTTCTTTTGGATTTTTCAATCTAAGCAGGAGACAGTAGATTTTTATATTATTGATCAATTTTTGATTCAAAGAATCATCCCATCTCAATTGAAAAAGTAAATACCTTTTAAGGAAGAAATCGAGTTCTGCTTCAGTACTACTCTTGTCTTGTTTTTTTTTGCTACGGTTTTTAATATCTGATCCTATATCATTTTCTTGAATATCTTTTTGGTGATTTGAGATAACAGATTCATAATTTTTGTGACCATAAGATTCGGGATCTCTTTGACTTACGAGTTCTTTTTGGTCTTGATTCCTATTTTGTAATTCAACAGATTTTTTAATATTTGATATTATAGATATAGATGTTGTAAAAGGATTCCCTTTTTTCGTTCTATTTTTTTTTTGCTTTTCATTAAAATCACTGCCATTACAATTTGAAAAAAGTAAATTTATTGGTATAACCCATGGTTTGAGTTTATATGTATTATAAAGTAAGAAAAATTCGGGGAAGAACCAAAATTCTAGATTCCATATGGGACGACTTAATATTTCTTCATTCATCCCCATCCAATCAAAAAAAAAAAATGCCTTATGGGATTGTGTTATTTCGTGAGAAATTGTGCGATAAAAAAGATCTTTCGGTTCAATTTTATCAACAATTTTATAATTGTTAGGTTTAGTCTTAGTATTGTCAGTATTACTATTGATCCAAGCCTCCATGTCTATTTTTTTTATAAAAAAAAAAGGGCTTGTTTTACAATAAAAATGTTTTCTATCTGTATTTTTTTCTATATCCAGAATTTTTTTTATTCCTAAATAATTACTGATAGGGATATTCCACCATACATCAATTAATTTGTCTTTAGGTATGTTGTAATTATAAGTATAAGAAATTTCTTGATTTTTAGTTCCTTGTAATAGTTCTCCATATGAATCCTTCTTATGGTCATAAAAAAGAGAATTATATGCTAAAATAGAATATCTATAGTTTTTTTTATAATTCTCTTTTTGATCGAGCAATAAACAAAAAAGATTGTCTGAATTTTTTCTTTTTTTTAAATTCAATAATTGGCCTTTTTTATATGAATTCCATTTATTTTTTTGTAAATTTTGCTTTTCAACCTCACAATGTTTAGTAACTCGATTGCACGATTTTTCTGGTCCTAATTGAGACCATTTTATCTGAGATAAATCGTATTGAGAATTTCTTTTTAATGTTACCAAGTTTTTATTCAGTTCAGAACTTGGAAGTTTTTTCGTCTTTAACTTATCAGTAGTTATTCCTTGTGTTCTAAAAAAATTTTGGATTTCTTTTTTCAGAAATAAAGACGTTCCGTGATACTGAAGAATAGACTTTAACTTAAACTTATATAAGACTTCGACTTGTGATAATTTATACAATACATAGGCTTGTGACAAAAACGAAAAATCCGAAAGAATCTTTGCATTTTTTTTTATATGGCTAATCAAAGCCAAAAGTGATTTTATAAATTGAATTTTTTTTTTATTTCTTTTTTCAATCCTTTCTTGTTTTTTATTAGTAATGGGTTTTTCACTCAAATTTTTTGTTGATTCAAACAAAAGTTGTATATAAATTCGGGGAATATTAATAATATATAGAAATATATCTACAGATATTCGTTCCCTAAAAAATTTTATAAAAATTTTTGATTTACGAATTAAGCGAGTATTTCTTCTTTTTAATATATAACCAATATCTTGGGGTGATTCTAAATTTTGAGTACCATAAAGTCTTTTGTTCGGCTTAATAATGACTTTTTTAGTTTGGAATCTTTGTTTTTTTTCTTTTGTAATTTTTTCTATTTGATTTTGGATTGTTCTTGTTCTATTAGTAAGATCTCTCTTTGTTTGGTCTTCCACTGAATCGATAAAATTTGTCTGATTCATGACTAGGGTTTGAATGGCTGATTCATAAACCATGTGATTAGGGATTGTCGAATCTTTTTCTTTTTTTAGTTCACT